GAAGACTAGCAAGACAAATAATACTCCCTATAGTCCCTAAAATTTGTTGTTTCGCCGATATATGGTTCCCTTTTTTTCTGCGCCTGTTCTCCTTATTTTAGTATCTAGTCAAATTTTTCCATTCTAATAGAAAAAACTCTTGATTATTGATACAGTCTATCAATTTAAATTGGTCAATAAGGACAGAGTTACATCACACCCCTTCACACTTTTCAAATTTTTATTGAACAATAAGGGGGTAAAGTGAATTCTTCTCAATATAGATACTAGTATTAGGACTATGATACAAGTAATTCGTGATACCTGGTCGAAAAGGAATATAAAATCTAAAGAGAGGCAAAAGACTTTTCATCATTTTTTTTGTTCTTTTTTACAAATTTGATAAAGCTAAATAGACGGATCTAAAAATTCATTTCGGATAATTGAACCTTCTCAAACTGTTTCTTTTTAAGAACCAAAAAGATTTGTGCAAAAACAACGGATCCTAAGAAGAACAAAAGGCCTTGGACACGTAATGGATCTTGAAGTACTATTTCCGCATCCCCCTGACCAAATCCACCCACATTAGGATTACTCGTTAATGGTTGATCGAGTTTAATGGATTCGCCCTCTGAAACAAGAAGTTCTAAGCCTCGAGGGATAATATCAATCACTTGGCGTCCATTCGATGCATCCACTATGGTTATTTCGTATCCCCCCTTTTCTTTTCGTAAAATTTTGCTTATTATACCTCCTGCCGTAGCATTATAAACTGTATTGTTACTTTTGCTACCATCAGGATAAATCTGACCCCTTCCCCGGTTTCCACCTACGTATATAGGATATTTTAAGAAATTAACATCTTTATTAGTAGCAGGGTCTGGGGCAAGAATAGGAAAGGTTATTTCACTATATTTTTGACCAGGAACGGGACCTATCACAAGAATATTTTTTTTATTGGGGCGATAATTTTGAAAAGAAAGATTTCCTATCGTTTCTTTCATCTCGGGTGAAATACGATCGGGAGGGGCTAATTCAAACCCCTCGGGTAAAATAAGAACAGCTCCCACATTCAAAGCTCCTTTTTTACCATTAGCTAGAACTTGTTTTAGTTGCATATCATAAGGAATTTTAACAACTGCTTCAAATACAGTATCAGGAAGTACCGCTTGTGGAACCTCAATATCCACGGGCTTACTAGCTAAATGGCAATTGGCACATACAATACGCCCAGTTGCCTCTCGTGGATTTTCATAATTCTGCTGGGCAAAAATCGGATATGCACTTGAAATGGATGCCCAAGTTATTATATATATCATGAGTGAGACAGATATGGATCGAGTAATCTCCTCCCTTATCCAAGAAAAGGTATTTCTAGTTTGCATGGTCCAATCATTTATCCCAAAAATTTCTCCAATAAAGTTAGGTAGGTCGATAATATACTTCCCTAGCCACAATTCTGCTATTTACATTTACTGAAAAAATAAATTTTTTTAAATATACAAGGAATCCCGTATGGGTAAAAAGAGTAAAGTAAATACGACTTTGATTTGGTTATGATGTATAAGGTAAGAATAAGAAAGATTAGAATTGGATGAGTGAATAATTTTTTAGTCATTTATTGCATGATAAATCACTACAAGTGACGGAGATACACGATTTAAATAACGAAAGATCCAATATTTAAAAATTGTATCAAGAATGACTGGAAAGGTAGAAACTAGACCAGATAAAATTTGCTCATAATGAGCAAACCCAAAATCTTTGTAAATATAACCAATCATTAGTTCCCAACCGTGAGGCGAATGGAATCCGATACATAAATCAGTTAATAAAAGAATCAAAAAAGCTTTAATTGTATCACTTAAATTATATAGGAATTCTTGAACCCAAGAATTCAGAATAAAAAGCTTTTCCTTACCCCAAAAGGAATAACCACTTAGAATAACGAAAGATATTAGATTTGTCGAGAAATGCAAGATTGTATGGATACGATACTCGTTGTGTATCTTGATGAATTGGATGGTTTGTTTGTGGATTCCTAGACGAAATTGTTGTAAATCATTTTCTGGGTATTCCTTTATCATTTCATCCAGCTGGAATAGGTCCTCTAATTGTATGAATTTTTCTAGAACACTTTTTTCTTGAATATCACTCAAAAAAGTTTCGCATTGGCTAGTATTCCACCAATTAGTAATCCAAGTTTTCAAACTTTTATTACAGCAGAGAGAGATCAACCAGGGCAAAAATACTATAGATATAAAATAAAAAAAAGGAATGAATGCTTTCTTTTTTGCCATTTTGAATCTGTGAATTGTTAATGAACCTACCGCATTTGTTGATTCTATTAGATGTAATATTTCTATCGAGCATGAGTTTATATTCTAATTCGAATAGAATTTATTGAGCCTATGAATCCATTTTCGCTTTTTCTTTTGATTCAATACTTAGTCTTTGCGTTGAATCTCGAAAGAATCTAGAAAGAATACAGAAATAGGCTCCGAATAAACTTCCAATTTGAATCAAGAAAAAATAGGATTTCGAGGATGTTATTAACCCTTTTTTCGATCAATACTAAAAGAACTTTTTCAATTTTTAAAATACAAAATATTATGCTATTTTCGAGACGAAGAAACTCCTTTTATTTTTTATCAAATATATAAAAAAACGAGCATAAAATAAATTCTTTCGTTTTTTCTTACTACTGCCAAAGCATTTAGTCTTTAAAAATGCATTTATTTCAAAATACTTCAATTGGTACACGTAAGAAGTACGCCAATTCGGCAGCTTTTTGCTCAATTTCTCGTGTCGTAAAATTCTCATCAGTACGAATTAAAGGAATAGCTCCTTGACCTCTAATTTCCATATAAAGGACACGCCGAGCAGAAACACCCTCTTTAACTTCTATTCTGATGGACTGAATATCTTTCATAAAGAATCGTAAAAAGATGCGACGACTTTTTCCAGGAAATCCCCAACGAAAAATACGCACTACTCCTTCTTTTCGGTCGAAAAGATCATAACCACTACCCACATTCCACAAAATAGTGCACCATAAATAGCAACTAATAAAGATACCTGCGATCCCATAGAAAGACATCACAATCCCTTGTGGAAAAAAAATGATTTGCTGGGACGCAAATAATGATATAAAATTTCTACCAAGATAACTGGAAGTTCCAACCAATAAGAATCCTAATGAACCTAAAAAAAGGATAAAGGCCCAGCAGAAATTACTTGTTTTTCGAGACCCCGTTATAAATTCTATCCATATAGATTCTGATCGCCAACTCATATATATTAGATCCAGTTATACAATTTTTTGGAATTGAGAAAATATGACTTTCTTTTTTTTTCAAAGTAACTCTCATCAACTTTTTTGTTGTGAACCTTTACCTTAGGAGTAATTCATAGAATTTTTTATATCTAAAATAATAATATCTCCTTCCTTTATATGATCCCCTATAACTATATACATACAAATAAATACATTGACTTGAATTTCATACATTGGCCCGATGATGATCCATTTTTCAAAAGAGCGCAAATTTATTTATCCATATAATACGTTTACACATGCATAAGAGCTTTTTTGAGTTATGTTTGTAGGAATCTATGTGTTATAAAATATTCTACCAAATGGGTCTTATCGAGTCGAAGTTTTGAAAATAAAAAAAGGAGTCATACGATTAGGTCTCATCCGATCAAAATCTAAAAAATCTTATTTTTTTGAATATGAAGAAATAAAGAAGCCATTGCAAGTGCCGGAAAAACTAGGCCTACTAAAGGCACAAAAAAAGAGGGTAAGTTATTGAAAGTTGTCATAAAATGGGTACCTCAATTTAATATTTGTACCTGTTATTGTTATATTCTGAATTCTAAAGATATCTTAGAATATCTTGTATTTTTATTATTTCTATTATATATATTATATAATTATACTAAGTATCTTTAAGTAAATATATATCTAATACTAAATATACAACCTAATAGAAATATATAGAATAGAACCTAATATAAATAGAATAAAAAATCGGTATAAGAAACGCCAAACTAAATAAATGGACTTATAAACCTTTCAAAATAAAATAGCTGTATCATAATCCCCTTGTTATATTTATTATTCTTTTTGTTCTTTTTGTCTTCTACTTCTATCTACTTCTAATAGTAATTAATAAAGAAAAAATTTTCTTCCATTAAAAATTTATACAAAATTGATTGGAAGCTGATCCAACAGCAGGGAATTTTCGGGAAATGCAAAAAGATGGAAGACTCTCTATAGATCTGTATATATCTCTATTTGACTTCTCTATACATATGCAAGCAAGAGAGGAAAATGAACTTTGTTTTTTTTGTCTAGTCTAATTTGAACTTCCCGAAAACAAAAATTTACTTTTTATCCTGTTGATAGAGGTTTACTGAGTAGTAAACAAGAATATCGATAAAAAAAGGATTCGAAAGAAAAATGAATTTTTCAGGGTTTTCGTTTAATTCTGATAAACTAACTGTTCTATTTAATTTCATTTTTGTTCAAAGGAAAAAAAGCATGAAGCTGAAATAACTCACTCACAACACCTTTTAAAGGATTACGTGGTACAATTGCATCCAATAAGCCCTTACGTAATAAAGATTCAGCCGCTTGTGAACCTTCAGGCACGGCTTTTTTCAATGTTTGTTCAATTACTCTTTTACCCGCAAATGCAATATAGGCATAGGGTTCGGCAATAATGATATCCCCCAACATACCAAAACTAGCTGTCACTCCACCGGTAGTAGGAGATGTAAGAATTGATATATAGAATAACTTTTTACTTGATTGATAATCACATAAAACGGAAGAAATTTTAGCCATTTGCATCAAACTTAAACTTCCTTCTTGCATTCGTGCTCCTCCGGAAGAACACACTAAAATAAGAGGTAAACATTGATTGGTAGCATACTCAATCAAACGAGTTATTTTTTCGCCTACTACGGATCCCATACTACCCCCCATAAACTGAAAATCCATAACCCCAAGGGCT